GGCAAAAAGGCTTTATGGAAAAAGGGCGGTTCAATTCAATGTTGGCCAAAGACGAGTTAGAATACGGGTGTAGGCTAAGTAAATCAATGGATAGTCTTGGTCCTATTGAAAATACCGGTGTAAGTGAAGACCCGATTCTAAATGATATAGATAAAAACACTCTTAGTCGGAGCGATAGTGACAATTCTAGTTACAGTAATGTTGATCATTTAGTCGGCGTAGACATTCAGAGTTTCCTCTCTGATGAGACTTTTTTAGTTAGGGATAATGATAGGGATAGTTATTTCATATATTTGGATATTGAAAATAAAATTTTTGAGATTGACAATGATCATTCGTTTCTAAGTGAACTAGAAAGTTCTTTTTCTAATTATCAGAATTTTAGTTATCTGAATAATGTATCTAATAGTAACGATCCTCACGATGATCCTTACATATATGATACTAAATATAGTTGGAATAACCACATTAATAGTTGTATTGACAGTTATTTTCGTTCTCAAATTTGTATTGATAGTTTCATTTTAAGTGGTATTGTCAATTATAGTGACAGTTACATTTATAGTTACATTTTTGATGAAAGCAGAACTAGTAGTGAAACCCAGAGTTCAAGTATAAAACCGAGCCCGGATGATAGTGATTTAACTATAACAGAAACAGAAAGTTCTAATGATCTAGATGTGACTCCAAAATACAAGCATTTGTGGGTTCAATGCGAAAATTGTTATGGATTAAATTATAAGAAATTTTTTAAATCAAAAATGAATATTTGCGAACACTGTGGACATCATTTGAAAATGAATAGTTCAGATAGAATCGAACTTTCGATTGATCCAGGTACTTGGGCTCCGATGGATGAAGACATGGTCTCTCTGGATCCCATTGAATTTAATTTAGAAGAGGAACCTTACAAAGATCGTATTGATTCTTATCAAAGAAAGACAGGATTAACTGAGGCTGTTCAAACGGGCACAGGTCAACTAAACGGTATTCCCATAGCAATTGGGATTATGGATTTTCAGTTTATGGGTGGTAGTATGGGATCGGTAGTTGGCGAAAAAATTACCCGTTTGATCGAATATGCTACCAATCAATTTTTACCTCTTATTTTAGTGTGTGCTTCTGGAGGAGCACGCATGCAAGAAGGAAGTTTGAGCTTGATGCAAATGGCTAAAATATCTTCCGCTTTATATGATTATCAATCAAATAAAAAGTTATTCTATGTATCAATCCTTACATCTCCTACTACTGGTGGGGTGACAGCTAGTTTTGGTATGTTGGGGGATATCATTATTGCTGAACCCAATGCCTACATTGCCTTTGCGGGTAAAAGAGTAATTGAACAAACATTAAATAAAACAGTACCTGAGGGCTCACAAGCGGCTGAATATTTATTCCATAAGGGCTTATTCGATCCAATCGTACCACGTAATCTTTTAAAAGGCGTTCTGAGTGAGTTATTTCAGCTTCATGCGTTCTTTCCTCTGAATCAAAATTCAATCAAGTAGAGCCTTAATTTAAAATTTAAATTTAATAAAAATAAAATATATAATATATATAATAAAAAAAATAGAAATTCTTTTTTTTTGTGTGTAGAACAAGTAGTTATTTAGTTTATAGAAATCAAAGTAAAAATCCATTCTTCGGATTTGATTTTTACTTTGATAACATTTGGTAACATAAGATTAAATTGTAAAAAAAAAAGAATAAATTCTTTCTTCCGCGAAATTCAAATTAGTCAAGGGGAATAAAACGAGAATTTCAGGTTCCCTTCTTATGTGTATATAATGTGTATATAATTTACATATAGAAAATATAAAAGTATAGAAAGATGCAAGATTCTATATTTTTTGAGAATGTCCAGTTTTACTAAGAATCCCTATTCCCGGATCGGATTCTAACAAATTTTTCGGGAATTTGTAAGAAACTCTTTCTTTATTTTATTCACGTTTAGTAAATTCAAATTATTACACAAAAACAAGATAATAAAAAATAATCAAAAAAGGAGATTATCATACACATACATATCTATATATTTCATGTAGAAAGATGAAAAATTCTATTTCGTTAGTTCTACATTCTTTGCACTTATTTTCTTATTATATTTATTTTTTTTTTATTTATTATATTTCATTTTTTATTATATTTCATTTATAAATTATTATATTTATAATATTTATAAATTTTAGAAATTGTTATATTTATTATTTTATTTATATATTAATATTATGTACTTACATATACTCAATTATGTACTCACTTAGCTATACTTAGTATAATTATATATGAATTATAATGATTATACGATACCTTTATATTTATAACAATATAAATAACAATATAACAATAACAGGTACAAGTATTAAATCCAGGTATCTATTTTATGACAACTTTCAATAACTTACCCTCTATTTTGGTGCCTTTAGTGGGCCTAGTATTTCCGGCAATTGCGATGGCTTCTTTATTTCTTTATGTTCAAAAAAACAAGATTTTTTAGATATAGATATGATAGGGCCAAATCTTATCTATTTTTTTTTTAAGACTTAGACCATAACACAGATATTGATTTCTTAGAATAAAATATGCGATGCAGTTTCCCCTGAACATAAGCTATTATGCATGCGTAAACATGATATATACATAAATGAATTATAGCTATTTGAAAAAAAAATCGAGATTGGGGCGAATGTCTGAAATGTAAAGTAAATGTATCCATATGTAGATATCTATAGGGAATCATACGAAGTGGATCTTATTATTTTAGATCTAAGCAATTCGATGAATTACTCCTAAAAGTTCACATCGGAATAGTGCTAGTTGATGAGAGTTACTTCGGAAACACAAAAAAAAAGTCAAATTGGGTTATTCTCTCAATTTCAATAAAATGCAACTAGATCTAGTATGAATTGGCGATCAGAACATATATGGATAGAACTTATAGCGGGGTCTCGAAAAACAAGTAATTTCTGCTGGGCCTTTATCCTTTTTTTAGGTTCATTAGGGTTTTTATTAGTTGGAATTTCCAGTTATCTTGGTAGGAATTTTATATCTTTCTTTCCGTCTCCACAAATCATTTTTTTTCCACAGGGGATCGTGATGTCTTTCTACGGGATTGCGGGTCTCTTTATTAGCTCTTATTTGTGGTGCACAATTTCATGGAATGTAGGTAGTGGTTATGATCGATTCGATAGAAAAGAAGGAATAGTGTGTATTTTTCGTTGGGGATTTCCTGGAAAAAATCGTCGCATCTTACTCCAATTCCTTATGAAAGACATCCAGTCCATCAGAATAGAAGTTAAAGAGGGTATTTATGCTCGTCGTGTCCTTTATATGGAAATCAGAGGTTATGGGGCTATTCCCCTGACTCGTACTGATGAGAATTTGACTCCACGAGAAATTGAGCAAAAAGCCGCTGAATTGGCTTATTTCTTGCGTGTACCAATTGAAGTATTTTGAAAAATGAACTGAAAAGAGTGAATGCTTTTTTTTTTCAAAAAATTTTATATTTTGATAGAAAGAGAATTCTTTTCTTTCAAAATCCGAATAATATTCATGGGCGCCTTTGTGCATTTAGAAAGGAGGCACTTTTTTCGAATTTTAGCAAATGATATATTTGGAAACAATATCTTTATTCGCATTTGAAGTGCGAATTTGAAGTGGACTCTTTCTTATTCCATTTCTGTATTATTTCTAAATTCAAGTACTAACCACTGAATCATACAGAAAAAAACAGGGAATAGATTCATGGGCTCGATGACTTGTAATAGAACTTATCCTTGATATGAATATTAGTTAGTATCGTATGGAGTCGACGAATGGAGTGAGTTCATTAAAAATTCAAAGACGAAAAAATGGCAAAAAAGAAAGCATTCATTCCCCTTCTATATCTTGCATCTATAGTATTTTTGCCCTGGTGGATCTCTCTCTCATTTACTAAAAGTCTGGAATCTTGGGTTACTAATTGGTGGGATACTATGGAATCCGAAATTTTCTTGAATATCATTCAAGAAAAGAGTATTCTAAAAAAATGCATAGAATTAGAGGAACTCTTCCTCTTGGACGAAATGATAAAGGAATACCCGGAAACACATCTAGAAAAACTTCGTATCGGACTCTACAAAGAAACGATCCACTTGATCAAGATACACAATGGGGATTGTATCCATACGATTTTGAACTTCTCGACAAATATAATCTCTTTCGTTATTCTAAGTAGTTATTCTATTTTAGGTAATGAAAAACTTGTTATTCTTAACTCTTGGGTTCAAGAATTCCTATATAACTTAAGCGACACAATAAAAGCTTTTTCAATTCTTTTATTAACTGATTTATGTATAGGATTCCATTCGCCCCACGGTTGGGAACTAATGATTGGTTCTTTATACAAAGATTTTGGATTTGCTCATAACGATCAAATTATATCCGGTCTTGTTTCCACTTTTCCGGTCATTCTAGATACAATTTTAAAATATTTGATCTTCCGTTATTTAAATCGTGTATCTCCCTCACTTGTAGTGATTTATCATTCAATGAATGACTGAAAAATGATTCACTGATCAAATTATAATGGTTGTTACTTTGTACATAAGCAAAACATTCAAAATTGTACTTATTCTTTTGACTCCTACAAGGAATTCTTCCTATATTCCATTAATATTTTTATTAATATTTTTTTAGTAAATAGCAGAATCATAGATAGGGAACTAGACTAGACTAGGGACCTACCTAATTTTATTGTATAAATTTTCGATACCAATGATTGGACCATGCAAACTATAAAGACTCTTTTTTCTTGGATAAAGGAAGAGATTACTCGATCCATTTCCATATCGCTCATGATATATATAATCACTAGGACACCCAGTTCAAATGCATATCCTATTTTTGCACAGCAGGGTTATGAAAATCCACGAGAAGCGACTGGCCGTATTGTATGTGCCAATTGCCATTTAGCTAATAAACCCGTGGATATCGAGGTTCCACAAGCGGTACTTCCCGAT